ACATCAGTTTTCAGCTAGAAACTTTATTACAGCTGTTTTATGGCGAAGAGTTTCGATTGCCCGAGGAATTAGGCATCGAAACCATTGGGGAGCATATCTACGGAGGTATTAACGACTTAACAACCTTACAAGAAATCCTCCTGGATCTATTAAATCAGGGGATACAAAGCCCCCATTTTCACCAAGCCATCCATTTGGTTATTCAGCATGGGGTGTAATCCCTATGTTCATTATTATATCCGTAAGCAACTTAGTGCAACATGGCAAATTTCATCGAAAGGAATCAGCAAAGAAAAGAAAAAGTCGATACAGGTCATTTGAAAAGCAAGAAAGTAGCACACTAGTAAAGGCACTCGATTAGCCGGCAAAAGCCCTCTCCTTAATGATGTTCTTAGCTTTTTAAAAAGGAATTTTTAGAGGTTGGATCAATAGCAATAGTAGACACGCCCAGATCCTTTGCGCTTGAACGTGGTGAGGAAGGAAGATGCCCACTCCTGTTTTTGCGGCGTAACGACTGGTGCGAGTCACACATACTACCTACGAGTCTCATTCTCTCGCATTCGTCCTTACCTGTGTTCTATTCTATTGATCCAGTTTAGGCAGCTTTCAGTCTCTATAAACAAAATGGAATATCTTTTCCACAAGGTTTAGAATCCTAAATGCCATCTTTGGCTGTTCTGGCTGTGAACGAATTCCCTATTTCGTAATAGAAAGGGACTTATTCAACATATGGCTATGAATCAATACCCGGATAAGCCCTTACAAGCTGTGAGGTATTAAGGGCAATGCTAGTATGGGACTTCTTATCCCTATTGGAGAGAAAAGAATAGGCAAGCTGCTTGGGGCTCCCTGGGTTTGCTAGATTGGACACAGATATTATACCGTGGGGCACGAAATCCTTATTCCTTATCATTAATAGCCTAAAATGTTATTAGCTTATTCAATTCCCTAGGAATTAGTCATAGCGGGCATATCTCCATCTCCTAGTTATAGTTCGAGGAGAAAGGAAGAAGGAGCAGCTATTGAAAAAAGGAAAATATCATCCCAAGAGTGCGAAAGACGGCTATTCCTCAGGCAAGGAGCGCTTCCTCTAGAGAATCTGGAATATGTCCGAACGGATTTCCCCGATACCGGAGCAGCTAAAGGAAGTTAAACTCTCCGAGGAGGTTTAATCAATAGGAATAGGCAGATAATGCCCAATAGGGTCTTTGGCCGTTTTATCATCTATAGAATAAGCTGTTTTCGAATAAGCTGGAATCGGTTGTTCAAAAAGGGATTGCACTCAGGCTGGATCACTGACTGGATGTCCGAGGGTAAGGTAAGCGTGTGGAATAAAGATAAAAGGCTTTTCGCTTAATGTTATTTGCTGCTGCCGCATAAGATGAATGGGAAGCTAATTAAGCTATTATTCTTTCCTTTCCGCGACATGAAAGCTAAGATGTGAGTCTTGCAGCTATTATCTTTTTTAGTGCAAGTTCCGCTTAAGAATCTTATTGACAAGTCTTCTTCCAGCGGATGAAGTCAGGATAACAGCTATTTGACATGAAGTACAGCATTGCGATAAAGTCTATATAGAATAGAAAGAAAACCTTTGGGGCGAAGAAAGAATGAAGCGACTGAGTCTGCTCCTGATTCTAGCGAAAGTTCCTCGAGGATAGGAAAACTTCCCCGAAGGCAAGGCGGGAAGGTGAGCCTACTAAAGGGAAAGGAGGCGCTGAGGCGACAACCCCATAAAGGAAGGGCACCGCTCAAACTGTCTAAGGCTTAGCGATTAGAGAAGCGAAGCAGGCTTACTGAGAGAAAGATATAAATAGAAAGGCAAAGAGATAGGCAAGCGATAAAGCGCATAGCAGCACATAAAAACAAAGACCTTCACGCGACGACCACGCCCGACGGGAGATGGGTGTGTGTTTGCAAGGTAACAGGCTATGACACCGATCAAGCTTAAGAATTTGTGCTGGAGGGCGGAGGCTGTAGTTCCAACTCCAACGTCTGAAGAAAGATTCGAAGATACAGACGCAGACGCCTAACCAAGAGATTCTGTTTCCCCCGAACTAACGGATTCAATTTATCTAGAATATTAAGCGACGAGGCCAGAGGATTCCGCATCTAAAGACAAAGACACAGAATATGACGGTGGGTTACGGTCAATAGTTTTTAAAAATCTTAAGACTTAATATTAGTAGAAAGAATAAAGCCCCGTGCTTTGTCACAGGGCCGAGAAGGAAGAACAATACGACAGAACAATCCCCTTACCAAAGAAGCGCTAGCGTATAGCGCGCTGCGAGGATTGCGCTTGCTGCAAAGGAAAGGTAACCTATCGTCTCATACTAAGACCTAGCCTAGCCACCGCCTTCTCTTATCTTCCCTTTCGACGTAGCTTTCGAAGCAGGACGAGAAGGGGTAAAAATCGGGAAAAAAACACATAGGATGCTTGAATGCTTTTGTTGAGCCGAATGTGGGATTGATCCATTCTATTCGCTAATTCGGCCATTTAACAAAGAAAGACGGACTATCCTGCTTTCACTGATAGCTATTGCGAATCAAAAGAGAGGAAACCCTTGTTCACTCAGAGTTCTTTCTGAAACAGAATCGAATTACCCTACTCACCTAACCCACCAAGACCGGATAAGCAGCTAACAAGAGGCTAGCAGCCCTTATCAATAGCAGCGGAGTCACGAAAATACCCCTTTTAAAGCGCCGATTCACTAGCAGTCTTCCAATTCGACTGAATAAGTCTTTTTGTGGTTAAGCTGGGGCCAGGGTCAAAAGTTTTTCCATCTCCGGGGATCAGATCAGGCAGAGCCTCTACGCTTTCTTCCTTTGCTAAAGCTACCGGGTCTTCATTTTTTTAAAATGCATTTACCTTTCTCCCCTGGGAGGAGAACCTGAATCTAGCGAGGGTGTCCTCGTAAAGTAATGAAGTTCAGTATCCATATTATAATACCGAGTGCCAGAAGGCAGATGAGCTAATCGTAGCCCTCGTCTCGTAAGGCCAAGAGTTCTGCCATTCCTCTCTGTCAACTCGAAGTCTAAGGCAAGGAACTTTCTATATTAAAGAGGGTATTCCAGGCCAGGCACCTTTCCTCATTTAAAAGCGCAATCACAACTGTCGAAGCGAGTGCTCTACTATCTCCGCTCCGATAAGATGGATGGGCTTCATCCAATAGCAAAAATAGTAAAATAAGATGACATAGAAGGAAAGCTGGAGGGGAGATTCATTTAATCAGTAGTTAAGATAGCCACACCCACGGACATCAGGAAGTTAATCAGTAGCTTTGAGACTGGAGCTAGTGGCATAGATTTACTTTTCATCTTTCGAGCCCAAGCCCCTTCATTCTAATAATAATGAAGCCGGTAGGCCCAATCCGCTTATCATTTCTCAGAACAGCGGCCTACCGCTGACTGACTTTATTTCCATAGGAGATCCGGTTGCTTTCCAATACGAGTGGCAAATGCGTGCACCTCTTTCAGAGCCTCTTTGAAAGCCTTGCTTGGGCCTTCCCTGATGCCCAGAGTCTTATCTCTGATGGTCTCATTGAGGATGTCATTCTCTTGTAGAGTAACAACACCTCTTCTCGCTGCAGGTTGGTCAATACCTGCAGCGAACACAAGGAACTGTTGTCCAGAGATCCCGCCCAAAAGAGTTATGGGTTTACCAAACTCTGTTTGGGTACCAAGTATTGGGACCTGGTAATCTAGACCCTTCTCTGCGACTAGATCATATAATCTCCATAGCTGTCCAAAACGGACTACTACTGGATCCTCTCGAGTTGCTTTCCAGCGACTAGAGACGATAGGCGCATTGAAGAATTCTTCGATCGAGACTGCCGGATCAATAGCCGTCGTCAAGTACCACTTGACGTACTTAAGCCATAGATTAATCTACCCACGCATCACAGTAATCTCAGACAGTACCTGCTGACACTCATCTTCATAGAGGTCAGTAGGCACTGTCTTAAGATCTGTAGGCTTATAAGCCTTCCGCAGGCGATCTATAAGAAAGCCTCGGAGATACGGATTAAGTGGACGACCGCGGCCAAGACGACAAATATCCTAATGGCTGACCTACAGCGAAATTCACTACAGGTCGGCCCTTGGCAAAAGGATATTATACAGGAACACCAGTATTCGGAGGACGCTCAATCTGGTTTGTAACCACATGAGGGTCCGATGGATGAACAGGTGACCTGCAGAACGGTACCTTAAATAACGATAAGGAGAGGATAGAGGTAACAAAACCTTCAACCTCCCTACCGAAAAGGACCGCTAAGACGTCTCCTTGTAGATATAAGGGCCACCTATCGTGGCAGATTTTAAATCATAAGATGAGACATGTTCCGCTCCAACCAAACGGTCCAAGGGTGAGACTTTATTATAAGTCCCATCCATGGGCAAAGTTGATAAAGCTTTCATTAACCAATCATGAAGAGGCTTTAGCAACCGTTGGTTGACGTAGTTGCCAATGGCAAATATCCGACGTTTACCAGCACCTGAATCGGTGGACTGGGCTAGTCTCCCGGGAGAGCCAAAGCTAGGGATTCCTTATGCCCTATTTTCTTCGACCTGGGATTGGAAAAGAGGGTAAGAATCCCTCATTGACCAAAGAGATATATCTCTATTTCCTGGGTCTAGGGCATATCGAATGAAAGGTGACCAGAGAGGGTAACCGAAACCTATAGGATATGCATCTATATCGTTAGATACAAAATGCAGTTCATAGGCAAGGAACCACTCTATTTCACTTTTTATATTGAGAAAGATCCCTTTCTTATCCTTTCGCGCTTGCCCTCTATCAGAAGGTATAGCCTTCCAAGTGGGTTCCCATGTAATCCCTTGACACATAGGGATGGTTAGCGCACTCTTCCAGTACCGCGAGATCAGTTTAGGGACATGACTCATGAAATCGTCAATAACAGATTCCATTTTGTCATAGTCCTTAAATGGTGATGTGATAGACCTTAGAATCGAGTGATCAACCTTCTTTGCAAGGCGGACAACTCGACACAAGGAAAAGTAAGAAAAAGATATCTTTACTAACACATCAGCACGACCATCCCTTTTGAGGATTAATTTCCTGTGAAAGGATGGTATAATCCGCGGTAACCCAGAGCCGGTTAAGGAAACTGGCACAGGTAAGAATCCCTTAGGTTGAGGGACCCCTGCATACGCTTTCTGTAAGCAGACTGCTGCTTGTTTTAGATAAAGGGCACTCAAAGACTGGTCCGATGGACTCTCGTCGGGAAAGTAGGCACAAGAGATGAGCGGACAGAGAAGCAAGGAGTTCCCACTATCGAATCAAATAGGAAAGAGGCCAGCTCTCCCTACGAGTCATCAGCTAAGTTCTTCTCCTGTTAAGGCTAAGGCCGGGTTCAGGCGATAGGACGAACGGAAAAGGCATTCCGCCGACAAAGAAAGAAAGCAAAAGTAGAAGCCCTTAGCGTCCCAAACAGTTTAGAGAATGGAGGTGAAGCGGGGACCCTACTCTTAGGGGGTCCTCTTTTTTTTATTTATTATTCTTCATTTAGTACTTAAACCGGGAAAGTCCTTCCTTTCCTTCTCTTTACGAAGCCTAATCCGCTGAATAAGGGGAATTTGCTTTCTCCTGCTAGTTTACCAAAGCTGATCATATGGCTTTATTTTTCCCCAGCTGCTACTCTGAAAGTGCCCTTTCAACCTTCAATTGCTTCCTGTGCTAGCGGTTGATGTGCTTTCCTTCCAGACGGCTACGAACTTGCTTAGCCCTCTTCTTATTCCCAGAATCCTTAGCCTCTTCCTAAATAAGGCCCCTCCCTAGTCCTTATTCTCTATTCCTTATAAAATGAAAGATTCATTCTTTAGCCAGATCAACATCCTTCTTCCTATTACCTATCTCCAGATCAAGATCCTAACATGATTTAAGCCATAACTCTACTATGGAAGTACTTAGTAATCCTACTTCCTATTCACTATCTACTTCCTTCGTCAGCCTTCCTCCATAGCTACCTTTGAAGGGAAAGCTGGCTAGACCAAGCCTAGTAATTAATTGAATAAGAAGGAAAAAGGCCACTCAGGTCTATATCTAGAAAGGAGGCTGGATTGGAAGATTGAGAGACCCGGGACAGTGCAGGTTTGCAGAGAGGCTAGAGCATTCCCTTCACTAAAATAGAATAGTAGGTAAGATTCACTAGCTAGAAGTTTACTGAGAAGGGTAGAGTTTGCAGTAATCGATGAGAGAATGGTAATGCTAAAGGTAGGAAGAAAGAAGGCTCATTCTATGCTGACCACTTACTATGGCTCTTCTCTCATTTGATTTTGGAATCTTATTTAAGCCAAGATTAGGCTATCGATTGGAGGAAGAAAGCATGCCTTTGTTGGTCACCATCACCACCATCGTTAACATCGGTACACTCCTAAATAAGGCCTACCTCCCTTCCATTCAACCAGAGCAGCGATGAGAACAGAGACTCAATTAGCTAAGCAATGCATCAACGGGAGGATTCTGAAAACATCTTCTCATATGACATTCTACTTTGAGCAAGTCACTTATGCCTATTCCTTGATAGGAGAGGGAAAAGCATTAGGCCGGCCAGTACCAGAACGATGATGAATAAGTCTGAGGTGGGTAGGTAGGAATCCGAGGATGAAACTTCTGTTGATGAAAGCATTCATACCATCATCTCTATCCCTTGCTCATTCTAGGCCAAGCTCTTCCCTTCTTAAAGTACTTTGCCTTCGGCATCTCACTTGAATTGGAGAATGTATTAAGCATAGGATCATCCAGAGTCTGTAAAGTCTACCTCGCTTAGCTCAACCTTATCCATAGACGATCTCTATCTCTTCATTGCTATGGTACTCTTTGTAGTAGGTAACTTTCTATACCTGAGCCACTTTACTAACCCTTAGCTTGTGTTCGATACCTCACGCCTTCACTTAATCCAAAAGCTTGCTTCGTGTTCCAACTCAGCGATATGAATACCATCGTTAGCAATAACTTCCCCTTCGCCTACAGGCCTTTCTTCACCTCTCCCTTTACTCTTCGTTTGTATTCCTTGTTCCTTCCATCTAAGCTCAAAGCTAGCTTCATCGCTAACGTAAGGCTGAATTTAATTTATTTCCTAGAACTCTAGTTAGCGTTTCAGGACTGGGCTAAGAGAGACTGGAGTAGTTAAGAAGCAAGGAAAGGCAGAAGTCTTGGAGAACTGCTTGTGAATGGAGGGTTTAATAGTCAGTTGACAAGGCTACTTTCGAGTGAGTAGGTTTATTAGTTACTCTCAGTCAATCATTACTAAGGCGCAGGGATTGCTCTTGGATTGATTGCACTTTATAGCTAAGCTAGACAATTCCAGATTGATTCTGATTTCATTGATAGAACCCTGCTAGTTCAATCCTCACTTTCCATTCCTAGGGTTATTGAATACTTTACTTGCTTGCTATTGCTAGTTCAATCGTCAGCTCTTGCTTAGTCATTGGACTATATCCATTTGAGGGAAACTTTCTAAACACTACTGCATTTCGGAATTCATCCTTTCCTTCGCCCGATTCTCTCCCTCGTCCTAACGGTTCCTCATCTCTCATGTGGATTGGATTTGGCGACTGCTCTATCTATAGTTAGGGATGAGCTGACGACCATGCTACACCCGTGGGTCTGCTTTGAGAATGGCCTACTGAGCGCCTGCCTTGAGTATAATTCCCCGTCAGGTTGGAGAAACTACGACGTGTGTCTCGATCTTGACAACTGAATCACGACCGGACGCTATATTTAATCCGGGGTCTCGTTCATGCGGCGATGAAATTTGAAGACCAATGAAGAATCCCAACCCACCGGATTCGTTCTAGAACTTTCTATGCCCCCTTGTATAGGTTGGGCGAATCCACCGACTCACGTCGAATACGAACGCCTCTCTCGACAAACTAGCCCACGTCTTTCTATCGGACTAGACCGATAGAAGTAGCTTGTTCCGTGATACAAAACCCCATACGCTGCCACCATGTGAGAGTCGGTGCGTAATGGATCTACGCCTGCCTTCGAAAGCTCCATTCCTGTTTGCCAGGATCCTGGAACCATTCCTTGATTGATTGAAAATCACGAGTCGAATTTTTCTCTACCTATTCGACTATCAAGCTCTTGACACCCTGTTTAGCCTAGCGCCCTCCTCCTCTTTTGTTCGCTTCGCTCTCCTCCCTCGACTAACGCCCGAAAAGAAAAAGATTTCAGTCTGAACCTAAAGCCCTACTATGGGCTTGAAAGAGCTCACTAGATTGATCGCAAGCAAAAGAAACCTTCAAACTCGCATTCGCATGTTGGTTGTTCTTCACTAAACATCGAGGTTTCAGGTGAAAGTGAAGGTTCGGATCGGACTCTAGTCTCGGCCTACGTCTCTTCAGGTCCGGTTTTCATTAAAGGGCTTCCTTCCTTGAAAGTACTTTTAGGATACCGCTTTAATAACGAAAATCAGATTGTATTTTTTTAGCTTCACTTTCGATAGGCCTACATCTCGCCTTCCACTACCGGAAGAAAAATGGATCTGCGACTCCCGGAACTTAGACGTACCGCTCACCGCAAAGAAGAGTTTCTGTACTACCTATTTATCCATAAAGGCTTGAGCGCATCGCTTTCCAACTGTGCCTATTTATTGCTTGAAAGTCACCCCCACCTCCCACGGCTACAGCCAGCACCAGGATGTGCCTATACCTTTATAGGCACCAGTTCATTCAGTCAATGAAGTTGCAGTCGGTTCTGTGGATTCGGTAGATGAGTCAGTCGGTTCGGAAGTTGGTTCAGCGATAGATGTAGTCGATGGGGTAGAGGGTCTGCAGATACTCGTCGAGCTCCTCATTGCCCCAATCTTCCCTGTAGGCTCCCCGCTCCGCCAGCGCGACAACTGTCCAAATCATTTGACGCTTCTTCTCACGAATTGGATTTGAACCAATATCAAGCTACTTGCCTTTTAGTAGATCGTGAGTGGGTCTATCGTCCTCCTTAAATTCACTCTCCTTAAAATCGCTCTCACTTTGTTTGCTTCGAAACCTCGTTTTATTGATCTATTATCATAGGAAACAATGATAACATACTATATCCTGAATAGGAGTGTAATCATACTAGACTCTCTCAAAGAAAGGCATGGGGCATTGCTTGTTCTGTTAGGTTCTTCGTAGCGGGCCTCGTCCTACTAAATATGTGATCCCTAGCCCCGGTGCCGGCTTAACTGACGCAACAACGAATCGCGTTCGGCCCGGAGCACGCGGCCCCTGTCCTCTAGTGAAAGATATTCCTGGTATTTCAAATAACTACGAGACTCCGCTTCTTCCTTTGCTTTATGTTCGTTCAAAAAAGAAGTATACAGCTCCGAATTTAAGAGCTCTGCGTAGAACGGGGCGTGGTGCTCATCGGTGGAGAGAGATATGAGAATGCTTGAGAGTGCTCCTTGATTAAATTCTACGTTGAGTTGGTCTAACAATGCACTAACCATAACATCAAAGTAGAATTCAGGAATAAACAAGTTCGAATCTTCTTTTTCAAAAAAAATAGTTTTGCACTGGTCAATTATAACCTTTTGAGTTGCCGAAGCCGATTCGAGGTTAATAAAAGATTGGATTTGTGCAGCCATCTCGGCAGGAGGGGTGACGCGTAGGACGTCTATCACATATCTAACCCAGTTTGGGTCTTGGTGGGGCATATTGAGGTAGAACTCTAGCAGGGGGACGGGGTCGGTAGGGACCACCGAACAGGCAGTGAGGATCCCTGGAAACCCCGAGAAGCCACAATAAAGTAATACCCACTTAAAAAAATTAAATAAAAGGGATACTACTTTACCCAGGAGAGAAAGAAAAAGCAATCCGGTGAGCATTTTCGCCATAAAGCGCGAAGCAAGATCCGTGATACGAAAACCAAAATCAGAATGAGGAAAAGACCAATTACCATATCCGCCTATCATCGCCGGCATAACCATAAAAAAGATCATTAAAAAAGCGTGAGCCGTTATTAAAACATTATAAAGTTGATGATTACCACCAAGAATTTGATCGCCGGGTCGTGCTAATTCCATACGAATCAGTACTGAGAAGCATGTGCCCATCACTCCAGCAATAGCACCGAAGATGAAATATAGAGTCCCTGTATACTTGTGGTTAGTGGAGAACAGCCATCGTGTCGTAAAATTGAGATTATTTCGTTTCTTTCCTTGTCAGAGAGGGGCCGGAGCGGGGCTTTTTTATTGAAATGGGAAGGCCGGTTTAGTTTCCAAGGAAATACCGGAGGAATTCTCTATACACGGCGGAGAGATTCCCGTTTTGCTGGGCATCTTGGATCCAGTACCGCAGCATAGCTTCAACTAATCCTTTATCAAAAGGGGAGTGTGGGTCATTCAGATTTAAACGACTCATAAAGTCGTTGATAAATGAAAGAGCTTCGGTCCTTATGGACCCCTCTCGAAAGGGCGAGTCCGCCAATATTTGAGTGAGCCGCTCAGTTGTTTCGCTCATTAACAAATTGACGAGTTGCTCTAAGAGATTCGCCTTAAACTCTAACAGGCGAAGATCAAAGAGCTCATTGCTTAGGACATTACGGTAGTGTCCAATGGTCAGGGTGTCATCGAGAAACCCTCTGACTAAGGCTTCGTACTCGCCAAAGTTCATTTGCGGTGGCAAGCCGTCAATCAACCGGTTCTCTAGAAGTCGTATCCGAGCAAAGAGTTCCAATTCCGTCTCTTGGTTGAGTATACGAAATTGATCGACAACGTCGAGAGGTACTACATTATTGTTAGGTTCTTGATCAATAGGATTGAAAGGGGGATCATTGATAGGTATATTATGAACTGAATTGGAATCGGCGATTGAGCCAGAGTTCACGGCCAAAGAGTCCGAAAAAAAATGCATAAGATCGATGTCAGCAAAAGGTGCGTTTACCAAAAGCCAATTCCAAAAAAGCAAATAAAAGTAAGCGAACCCAAGCCTAACGAGTGGTCTACCTAAGAATAACATGATCATAGAAAATGTGAAATATTTGATAGGATCCATTTCGGAAAAGATTCACTTGTAGTTCCGCTTCTTGCTCTAACAGAAAGACTTGTCGGAAATCTGGTTGGTCCAGAAAAACATGGGACTTTTGGGCGTATTTCATACGCTATTTTGATTTCATTATTTTTTTCATCCACCTATACCTACAGCATTCTATTTGACTGTGGCAACCTTTCTATTATGAGGCATAAAACTACTTACTTAAGATATGGGGTTCTTACCAATTCTTTATTAAATAAAGCTGTATATGTAAATCTAAATCTTTCCGCTTGCGTCTCCTTCTCCGTCTTGATATACATCACATTTCGCACCTTATGATTAGTACTTGCTTAACGGGACTTTCTTCCTTATCGCACGAAAGGCCTATTTAACTGCAGAAGCTGGAAAAAACATGGATCGAGTCGGGTAAGCTATTGAATTGGATTGGAGTTTTCGAGTTAAAGCTATGACGAATCCCATGTGTTAAGCATAAGCATCCCGCGGTGCTTGCAATGCAAGAGAAAACCAAGGGCAGCGTGCGCAGCTTATTCCATTCAAAGGTGTGCAAATGCAGGATTTTATAGATATCCGCATAGTGATAGGACTTATTTTCGCATTTTTCGGTACCCTCTGCCGCCTATGCATACAAGAACCCCCGGATGGCGTGCCGATAATCCATTATGGTTGAGAGTTCAAAGCGAACCTTGGGCCATTACCGATCCCTATCACATTCGAATCAAAAACAATGCGGGAGAAACCAAGGGCTTGCTGTATACTTTTGCGCCTTGGATTCCCCATTCTACTAGTAGGGAGCAATTGCCATTCCAAGTTCCTGTCGTAGGAGCCAAGTTGTTACGCTCGCCTGATCGAAAGCCGGAGTTGGCCGATGTAACTAGAAAGACCTCTAGAATAAAGTCTTTTAATCTTTCAGATGCGTTAATTTATTCGTACAGGATGGATTTGCGCTTTCCTTTTTGGATTAGATAGAGGAATTTAGATTCTTATCTTGTCTATGATATTTTCTTATCTGATTAGAAGCTAATCATAAATTGTATGGGACCAAAAGTAAAGATATGAAAGTAGATATCGTCGTTTTTCCCTTTAACACTATCTTCATATCTAATCAAAATAGGAATATAAATTGTACGAAATCATAAGAACGGGGATCCCTATCCGAAGAGAAGGGCATGGATTGATCGATTTGGAAACGAAAAGAAATTGGCTCTTCGGCCGGCCTTATTTCTCTTTCCTTTCTCCGCGTAGACAAGGGGATTCTCTTTTTCTGCCTTCGCCATCTATATAGACAACTAGACAACCGAGGCTACGTCTTTTTCGATCCGGGGAGCTTTCTTCGCCCTTAGTCGCAGGGGATTCTCTGCTTTTTAGGAAGTTCTGCCGTTGACCTTATCTTGTTGCAGATACATATAAAAAGACCCAAAAGGCTTTTTCGCCAGAAGAACACTTACTTATCGGATTGAGATCAGTCTTAAAGTAATAAATGAATATCTAGCCGCGAATCCAAACAGCTAAGGGAAATTCTATACTCAGAAGGCTTGAAATCGGGTCTCCATTTATGCATCATGGCCAGCAATGAACCAGGGTTACTTATTGGATTGCCCCATTAACTTCGGTATAACCGAAGTTGCATCAACTCGGCTCAACAAGAAGCTCGGAACAGCACAAAGGGAAGTAAACCTCACAGCACTTTCAGATAGGCACGGCAGCCGTCCTTCTCTATCTTTCCATGCAACTCAAGTCACAAGACATAGCACCTTCCGTTCACGGCCATCGGATACTACTTACTCAACGGGGGGCGGCTTGGATAAGCCTTTGAAGTCTAGTTTGAAGATCCGTGGTAAATGGATTCGTTTGGAGTATGAGAGCCTACCCCAGGTTTGTTTTCGTTGTGGGATAATTGGTCATGATCAAATTCAATGTGTGGCTGGTCTGGGTTCGGTTGTTTCTAAGGTTGTGGAAGAGGGCAATGGTAACGTGAGAGTTAATTGCACGACAATGGGTTCTGATACCACTGGGAGCTTAGATGTTGGAATGAATCAGAGTGTAAACTCTGCTTCTGAATCTGTCAGGTTGAATGATTCCATTAGGACAAATAAAGATAAAGCAGTTGAGTCTTCTGATGATGGGAACTCTTCCCTGGGACCTTGGAATTTGGTTACTACTAGAAGGGCTCGTAAAAACACTAAAATTCCTGGAAGTAATGATGCTGGAATGCGCACAAGTGGATCACGTTTTGGCCTTCTTGCGAATGAGAATGTGGATGATGTAGAAGAGTAATTTTCTGAGTTGCATAAAAGACCAATCTTTGGAGATATCCCAGGAGTGACTCGTCCGATGCCTACCAAGGCTAGTGAAGCTACCAAGGGCGAGGCTAAGGTGATGAAAAACGCGAGTCTAAAGAAACCTGTTGCTAAACCTCCTCGTATTCATCCCAAGGACATCTCTAACAACAATTCAGGACAGGGTCGCAAGGTTGCTAACCTGGGGACTGATTCGGGTCGGCTTTTGAATGTGGTAGTTTTATTAAGATTAACGGATCTGTTATTTTTAACATTATAATAACTCGACCCGCTCGAAGAGGATCAAAACAATCTTAATGAAAAACCAGTAACAGACCTCAAATAAGTTTAAGAACCCAATGGATCAGGAGGTAGAGGTATTCCCATGTCTGATTTTAGCCGATTTGGTGCATCAAGTCGACCTTACTATTTTCCCTTTTTTACTAAGATCGGAGGTGGAAGCGAAGCTGCTCGGATTCGATAGACAATGCCTTTTGACGATGGGATTTGTCTACTTTGTTTTTTCCCTTGCATCTTTGTTACTCTTACTTTTTTGCTACTACGAGGGACTTGCTGTTGAATTTTTTAATAGCCGCCAGGGCAGAACGAAGTGCCGAGAAGTTTGGGATATGTTTGGCCTGTCTTTCATCCACGATACAGTACATTTTCTTTGGCCGCTCTTCTAACAGCCAGCTATCACAAGGCAGCCATTCATTCAAACAAGAACCAACTACCTTGTTGCAGCATACATGCCAGTGGTGTATTACGATCCGCGGTTTTTCCTCTTTCTCTACCTACATTTATATATGAAAATATCACCCGAACAAAAAGATGCCACACTAAGAAAGCAATCCAATCAGGAACAAGGTAGTTAGGGGCATGCGGACTAACTGCTCTGACATTCCTGTTTTTTTGAAATGAATCTTCGGACCCTCTGAAACAGATGGGCCCCCTTCTCCCAGACTGGGACTCCTCTTTACCGCATTTCTTCCTTCTGCAAGAGCTACTGCAAGAGTAATGTTCACTGCTCCTGCACCTCCAACTCCAACAGGAACTTCCGCATCTCTATTCGCATTTTCCTCATATGTAGTCTCTACGCGCTTTTTGACCGCATCTGAAACGACAACAAGTGTGTGCATTTCCCTATCAAAGCCCTTGAATTTTAGGCACGAAGGGCGTTCTGAGGCTGAATCATGTGGATTCACCAGGCACCCATATATTAATTTGTTGAAAACAGCTCCTTCGCCTATTTGTATTTCTACAATCATGCTTACCAATATGCAACTGACTGAACAGTACAGGCAGGACGGCTTTGCTTAAGACCGGAATGTTACCCCCGCTCGAACTCAAGAACTAAACTCAAGTCATTGATCATTTCCGCTCATGCTTGCTTCCGTTGCCTATCTAAAAGAAGAAAAGATGCACGAGCCACTCTTTCTCTTATATACGCTACGCTATTTGAAGATAGTGATTTGAATGCCTATCCCCTGCCTATGCGCTTGCCTTTACTACCTTGAAGTGGATCTCCTATCTATATTCGACAGCTTGAAGAGGGAAGAAGAAGTAGAGCGAATGCTCGTTCTGTTGGAACTCTCGATCTGATCTTGAAAGAGGGGAAGGGAGATCGATCTCAATCTCTCGAATCCTTCTCTCCTTCCCAACGCTATCTGTCCAAGGGGAAAAGGCTTGCAAACAGTGCAAAGGGTACCAAGCAATCTCGCAAGCTTCAGTTTTCCAGTTCAGAATCCGATGTGAGGAAAAGAATCCTAGGTCAAGGCAGTAGCACGGTACGGGCCCATGTTCTCAGTGCTTAGTGTGAAATGACTTAGTCAAGAGATCGTAGGATACCGGCAAAGGAAGAAGGTGGATACTAGTTTTATTTCGATTCGGAAAAGAAGATGGATAATCTCAATAGTCAAGGTTGGTTTGAAAGAAAAAAATCAAGGTGCGAAGCGAAAGCGCTTGCTAACATGGTTGTTAGTTCAAGAATCCGCTGTGAATGCTACCGATACCGATACCGGAGCTGCTAAACTAAAGGAAGTGAGATGACATAGTTAATGAGGAAGGGGTATGCATCGTTCAAATTCAACTGACTTCCTTTTCCATCTGAGATCGAATGAGGGTCATTCTTTATAGATCAGATCTGCAGCGCTTACTGATTCAATCACAGCCGATACGCATTCAATTGCAAACAGAACACTGGTTAATTGAACAGTTAGCAAATCTGTACCCCTAGCGGCCTATTCTCTAGCAGCTGATTCTAGACCAGCCGATTCAATTGCAGCTACTTCGAAAAAACTGCCTATTATGGCTATGTAAAGGGACCGGCTTCCCAGAAAGGTTAATGCCCTAGGATTGGATTCATCCCCATATGGAACTGGGTGAGGGATTCCCTGAAACCAGAGCAAGAACCTAAAAAGCGATAACAAGCTAAAAGGCGCATCTCTCTAAGCCAAGATCGTCCGCTCCTCAGCAATTGATCCAAAAAGTCCCACAGCTCCTTCTTAGGCGAGCGAAGTGACCTCCGTTGGACGTTGGAAGAAAGAAGCTAATAGAGTCATAGAAGATCCCGAAAGAGGCGAATTGCCAGAAAGTTTATCAAATCCGATCCTTGCATCATCTGATCTCGATCGGGTTAACTCCTAAATTCAGGCAGTGAGCATCGAATAAGCCAATTGACACTCTCGTCCTTACCACAGATTTTTTCTCATTGTTGGCCACCGCAGCAACATCAAAAGCCGGAAATGCTATATCCCTTTGATCATGGTACTATTACAAAGGTGCAACCTCCGCGCCCATTCCTTCTTTCAGGGCTTTCCCCCCATATGTATACTCCTCTCCTTTTCGTCGAGTAAGCAAGTAAACTACCTTCACCCCAGAACTAATAATGGAGAATGGTAATCCAACTGATTTACGACTATACCAGGAATAATTGGCTGCTTAAGACCGGAATTTATCTAACGCTTAACAAGATTCGATTCGCGCTAAAAAAAGACTAAAATGGCTGTACAGGGCCAATCTAGTAGTTTGGTACCTTTGCCATACGGTAGGGCAAGAGACCTGTTCGTGAGCTCGGGAAGTTTGATGAACTACTGGCAAGGTTTCATTTGTAAGCACATCACTTTCGGGCGAGATCCTTACCGCTTGGCGGAACAGAGCGGCGTGGGGCAGATATAAAGGCAGCAACCTGGATTTGACCATAGCGTTGAGCTGGGCCAGCAACCCACAGTACATCGATATGCGTAATTCATTAATTATGTGAGGGCACTTGGGATATCATAAAGATAGTTCTATCCTGTCACTGGCCTCCCATAAGTGACATCGTTCCAGCAGGAGGAAATTGGCGGATGAACAAACATAGAGTGAGTAATATATGTTGTCCGATCTTTCAGACAGATACGACCCTCCAGAGGAGCCATCCCGAAGAGCCGAGAGATGGCATCCTCTTCAATCTCAATCCGCTTCTCTTTTCCTTTGTCCTTGGCTACTGGGGGTTGACGTTCGGGTAGTGTCTTCCCTTTTCTGAGTTGCATCTGGTCTACCACCTTAGGCTTTTCTTCTTATTGTGGGAAGTTAAGCTCTTCATCTGAGTTGCTCCCTAAGCCTACTATGTTACAGGTGCTGGGTCCTCTGTTCGTGAAGGATCCTTGTAGAAATTTGGAGCAAGGATAATGTTCCCCTGATTTATTTTGTTCCGGATCCACGACTTCAAAGTGTAGCAGATCTCGAGAGTGTGACCCAGACGTCTGTGGTAAGGGCAGTAATTTAGATTGTCCGTCATGTCTGCCTGTTCAGGGACGGTGATTGGGGGAAGTTCTAGTACAGCCCTTAAGGCATGGGCAAAGATAATGCCAACCTTCTCTTTTTTGAAGACAAAGTCATCGTCATTCTCGCTGAGATAGAGTCGGCTTTATTTGGCAGAGTAGGCAAAGGAGTTGCCTCTCATCTGCCGGACATCCCTTTCCTTTTCTGGTCATCTAACTTTCACTTTCAAGTCTGTTGGGAACAGGTTTCGCCTTTCTCATCGGGCCTTGGCTTTAGGAGGTTTTTTGGAATGTTCTTGGTAGGACCCCCTTCAATTACCTGCATTAAGAGATTTAGGGGATCCCATTAAACCTGTGAAACATTCCACGTTCTCACTTAAGTTGGCAAGCGCAAGCCCAAACAAAGCAAACCTCCTTTTTCATTTCGGCTGATTCAACCGAGATTGAGTTGCCTTTCCTTTGCTCTTTCTTTGCCCCCTGCCTACTTTCTTCGGATCGTTCTGACGATGCTTATTCTTTTTGATATAACCTCGTCTCAAGGGCCGCCTGCATAGCAATCAATCGTCGTTGGCGCTTCCTACTCCTTCGGCTAACACGAGTGCTCCATTCTCCTTGAATATATCTTTCATCATATTTTGAGTCTTCCTTGCTCTTCCGATGCTAGAACTAAATAGGCTATGCTTGGCGAGATCTCAGCTATCGGGCAAAGAATATCTCCAACTATTACAAGGATTTGAGGTGACCACAGGTTGCTTAGGACAATCAAAAACTCTTTTTTTTGGAAAGGAGGATTTCGGCTTCTTCATTCCCGAGTGCCAATTCGATCTTGCGGTTGAGTTAGTACTCGAGCGAATGAACGTAACCTTCAACCAACCGGCGCTCTCTGCCATTCTTCTATCTCTCTCCACCGACGGGCACCATGCTCAGTTCTACACGGATCTGTTAAACTCAGCTGAGTATACGGATCTGTGGGAACAGCATACCGCCCGACAAGACGCTGAATTTCGAAGCTACTCCCGGTATCAGGAGTATCTTTCATTGGGGGAACGGGCCCGGGTGCTCCAGTCGGAGCGGGATTTACTGTTGCGCCGATTAGGGCGCTAAACTAAGATCCTATTGCTCTAGAATTTATTAATAGAATTCCTCCTTGTTTTTCTGTAGTGCTTTATGTAGTAGTAATGAATAAATCTTTTGGATAAATGCCATTTCCTTTCCTTGCAATGTCCAAGCCAAGGGTTTCCCCGAAAGAGAGAATGCGCTAGGGGACTGCAGGGCAAGTCATCGAATCCAATGCAATGATCACCGTCTTTCGAAACATTGGCAAGTCTGTAACACCGGATTGAATAGCAACCGGCATCCTTTCCTTCTTGCTCTGTGCGTGGATATCTTCTACCAATTCTTGCAAATAACCCATTCTTCCAAAGAGTCAAAAGAACCGTAAGCAAGAGACCAAAATAGGGTTCTACCAGAGCGGAGCGAGGTGTATTCGAGTAAGAGAGTAAGTGCTAGATCCGCGAAACGCAGGTAAGAGATTTATTTAGCAAAAAAAAAAGGGCAAAGAAAACAAAACAGAGAGAAGTTTTTCCTTGAAACACGAGGATAGGGTCGGTCCTGTGGACACTGAAGCATACCATTCAACATAGCCCTCGCGGTCGGTCAAATGCATCTCGAAGAAGTCTCCTCCAGCATTGAAGTGCCTAATCTGATCTCTTAAAGTTTCCAGTAAGCTATATCTAGCAGCTCCACCCGTCCGCGATACATGGAAGGATTGGGGTGGCGGATCAGGAACCGGCTGATAAATCCCAAACTGCCGTAACACTCTCTCACCCAGGTACCACTCGACGTGGTCCAGGTATATCAGCTCCACTCGGGCAAGGAAGTACGGATCAGATATAGCTACAGCTGGCCTAGCAGCGTAAGGCCTATCTCCAAAGGGCCTCCAGGTGATCTACATCCACATAGCATCAATCGGTCATCCACGCAAACGAAGAAGAAAATATCGCAGAAGAACAAGCTTACCTGCGGAGGAGTCAAGGGCTTTAGCGCTCCTGTCGGAAAAACAGCCCCTGGTGATGCATATCGTGGTCCCAGAAGCGGTACGACCACCTCATCCCTATAGCTTAAGGTGGAACTTACAAGCTTCTCATTGACCTCAATTGTAAGCTTAATTCGAAAGACAGCAAAGAAATTACTACTAGTGTAAAGTGTCAAAGAGAGGATTCGGTATTCTCAATGGCACATCTGCAACATCCGATTCGTGAACAGACGCTTCTCAGCATAAAGAATGGAATGGCAAGACGGAAAGCTAGTCTTCTTACCGCTCCGTCGGTCCTTCAAACCCGGAAATTGTAGACAAGAGTGAGCAGAGAAGAGCTTTGATTGCTAATCCACGCGGAAAGGCTGTTTATTACGAATCATGTGCAAATGCAATCAGGCATTCCATAAGAGCCCATTCTCTGATAAAGAACCTTGCTTGCCTTACTAGCTCTATTGTTATGAGCATGTCCCACTAGTGGATTCAGTCCCTTCCTTATAGCCTTGCTGTCCAATCTTTTCTACAATCCTTTCTTTCTTCTGGGCATCAATCCCATGTGAACAAAAAGGCATTTGCTTTGTCCAATTCCTCCCTAACGCCCTACTCTATTCCTCAAGTCCCACAGGGCATTCTTCCACTGGCCATTTGAAAGATGAATCTCTACCTTTTGAATAAGGTGCCTAGCCTTAGCGGATTCCTCCTTCTAAGAGGGAAAGTGCTAACACCGCTAATGCCGCATCCACAGGATAAGCATTCATTTACCTTTCAATACCTTTCAAAGAGGGTTTATCCCGCAGCATCTAAAGTATGCTACAAAGAAGCATGAAAGGGCTATGCGCAATCAAGACATTCAATAGCAAGCGCCATCAACAGACATGGAAAAAGAGCAAGCCAAGACTTGAACAAGAAAGCTGGACTTGGTGGGTAAAACCTCCCTTGGGTACGAAGGTAAGCCATGTCACATCACCATTCCTGGATTCGGGCAATGGGACAGGTTCACCCAATAAGGGAAAAAGGAAAAGGAAAGGAATGTAATAGAATAGGCGCGTTGGTTGGCCCTATAAGAGAAGAGATCGAACCTAAGAGCAGAGAAAGCAGCTGAAACCCGGAAATCCCCACTCGCTTCATTCTATGCTTGAAAGGATCAGGGACAGAGGGACAGACGGAAGTCGATACAAGCAGAATGACTAACCAAAGTACGTTCAGTTTCATCACCTGGGCCGGACCGAAAGCGGAAGCCTAGCACTAAGTTCAATCTCCAGCGACAACGGTCCCAAATGCCTGTCCTCCTCCAAGAGCATAGTCTTTTAGTGCTTTCTTCTTCATTTCGAGATGCCTGAATCAGGTACCTAGTCTGATAGCTAGTTGTTAAGTTGCGAAGTAAGTCGAGTAAATTTACCTTCTTAAAAGACCATGCCGGGCAGCCGAAAGTCGCGATTACAGTCAGGTGTCCTCCTTTCTCCATCCTTGTGCACGAGCTTGAAGCAATTCGAAGAGGAGTAGAAGAAGCTCTGAGATTCATGTTATCTTATTCAATCCTTTCACTCTAAGGAAAAGAAAAGTCCTACTAGATAGAATAGAAAAACCCTTCCCTTATCCTTAGAACTTATAAGTAGGGCAAGCTAAGGTGATTCCTTAACTTCGTCGAAGAAAGTGAGAGAATGGTTATGAACGTCCGCTGTGGAGACTACTAAGGAAAAGGTAGTAGGCCAAACTAGCCAAGGCTAAGGAGACAGTTCATACTATAGCCATAGTACCGTAATTCTTCTGAGTATAAGCATGAGTGTTCGCCTACTTTTGAGTCTGGCTATTAGAGCTGTGTAGTAAAGACTGAGCCACATATTTTAGTTGTTTGACATTGGTCGGGCGAGCTAGCATCTTTCTCTTCTATTCAATTCCGAACCTTACTTCGCTGGATTCTTAACTCATCCAGCTTTTAGATTTAGATCCCCCTCGACAAAGCCAAACTAAGAAAGCGTAGCAGCGATTGAGCGTACAGATCAATTCGTCACTAGAGTAACCTCCAACGGTAATTTATCCCAACCATAAACGGAAGCCCTTTAAAGTAAAGTTAAAGTCCACTACCGCATCAGGAGCAATAGCACGGCATGAGAGAGACTTCCCGCAGCCAAAGAAAGAAAACAAGACTTTTTTCATTCTCCGCTCGGACGAAGAACCGGCAAATCGAGTATGGAATTAGAGCTCGGGCGGGGCATCAACCACAGCACAGGTTGCGGACCTATCGAGATGCTTCCTTGCAGAACCCAACAAGGGCTGTAACTCAATAGAGTGAGTGGGAAACCTTGTAAACGCGAGCAGGAGAATAGAGATCGGTCTGTCTTGTCTTAGACCAGCCCTACTCCACCCATCTTGACTATCTTGAGCTTATTCATAAGCTTGGGGCTACTTTTAATTTTATGCTTACTACAAGGGCTTCCAGCACTAATTCCTACGCTTAATCGGGTCTCATAGCCCCTGTGACCTTCACTTCACAGCCTGATTAATGCGCTAAGCGCACTTCTATGGCCCTTCGTCGAGCTAGAGTTTCTTTCTCAGGATGTGCCTTTATCTTCACCGGTGGATTGGCAAACTTATTGTGAACTTTTGTATGCGATTCCTGCTGTTCGTTACCAGTGAGTGTAGCATTGATTAGTTATATAGTCTTGAGAAATGGTTGAGCATCTTGTATAATAATATAAAAAAATGTCGAGCATATTTTCGCTATGCTATGCTAGCTTCTTTGATTCAGAGCGAGTTTCAAACTATAGGGTAGGGGCTCTTCCCGCGCTATTGCAGACGTACTTAGCTTAGCTAGTTTAGGCTTCTATCGCGCGGCGAAAAAGACGGGGTTTTAAAGCTAGAGACGTTCAATTCATGCTTTTTTATGATAGCTATTTAATCTTGTTAGTTAATCCATGCCATGGTCGCCCCCGTCACAAAGTTGCTAATGGCTTTCGGTATGCCGTGGGCACGAAAGGGTCTCAACTGGTGTAGGGTTCTCGTCCCACAGACCCCATTTCGTGGGCTCGCTGGGCCCTCCAGTTTTTCCGATCCCTCTCTTGACTCGCAAGACGCGCTTTACTCACCATAGAATATAGAATAGATCGAGGAAGCAAAGCAACCATTGCCTGCTTGTCAGGCTAGATTCCATCCGATCTTGTTTGACTGCTTATATACATAATTAGTTAACCCTTCCAAATAGCCCAGAAAATGATAGCCATCAAAAGGCCTAAGCCCATATAGCCTCGGCCTGTCAAAATGATGTTCAGCGGTCTCTACCCAAGTAGCTGTGGCCCATGATCCAAAGGACCCGCAACCAGTCAATCATGCTATCCTTACCTTTCAACCAACCCCTTCGATTCCGCTTCTTGCTATAACAGAAAGACTTGTCGGAAATCTGGTTGGTCCAACCAAGAAAGGCACGGGAGTCTTTGGGCATCTCACAGTAATGCAACCATCAAATCTTAATAAGATGTTGACCCGTTTTTCTTTTCTTTGCTGATTCCTCTCAATGAAATTTGCCGTGTTGCACTAAGTTACTTACGGATGTATGCATGCAATCCGGGAACACTTTGGGGTGAACACCCATCCGAACAAGTAGGGTCAATAGTTCAGCATTTAGGCCGTAACATTTAGCAAAAAAATCTTTAACCCAACAAGTGCTCTCCGAACCAAGCTAGATAGTCTCCTATCACTAGGCTCACCAACCAACCCGGACTTTTATTCTTATTATTCCTACCGGATACCAAAACCATAAGGATTGTTTCCAGCCATGAGTTCCCATATGACACAAGCGCTCTTGGGTGGGCTGGGCCATTCCATCAAATCTTTGAGAAGAGGCCCGATCTCGTATTTGATGGTCGGCGTGGCGATAGGCTTCGCTTCTACGACTGCCTCCCCAGCCGTTGCAAACACTGAGCGAGAACGATAAGGGGCGCACAATGTCGTTGCGCGGGGATGCGATTCGCCAAGCTGGGGCAAACAAAGCCGTCTGGCCCCCCACCGGATTAGGAATGCGAAGGCCTCCCCTTTTTTATCATTTTGTTTGAGGCTAGAGAATTAAATGCAGAAATAGGGGAAGGGTTCCAAATCTTTTTTGGTTTAAGGGCAGCTCGCCCTGCCGAAGTACCAAAGGCTTTCTAGGCTTACACCTTCCTATTACACGACCTAAATGAAAAAATTCAGTAGCGCCTTAAGCCTTTTGAAGCGCCAGTAGTTGTAGCTGTGGGTAGAACTTTCGTTCTTATTGCTCTGGGTTTCGATCTATATGACCTCCGGGCGGTACAAAGTACACCTCTTCCGTAGAGGCAGGTAGTAACTTAACCCTTAAGAGTCTGTTCAAGGTAGCTTGCTTACTTAGTGCTTGCGCTAAGGTTCTGAAATAAAACAAGCTCGACCATAGGGAGAGGTAGTTTTATTGCTTAGTGTGAAACGCTAAGAGAGGAGCCCTCTTACCTATCAATGGAAAGATCCCCGTGCGTGGCGTGATAAGGAATCCTCTAAAAGATCTCATGAGACCCGCCCACTATTACTACGAAAAAAGGACTGCCCTTCGCTGCTAGGAGAGTCAGCAACTTCTATTAGCGCCGGACCTTGAGTCGAATTGATCGTGTCATGTGCAACGTCCATCAATGATGGTTCATTAATGTCCATTGATTTAGACTCCTTCCCCCTTCCCAACTACGAATAAGATCGAGAGGAGCCCGAAAGCCCCCAACCAAGAACGGAAACGGAAGCCTTTCGACTCACTCCCCATTCTCTCTTAAATAAAGCTCGCCCTCGAGCCCTGGGCAGGTCGGCCGGGTCTTTCCCTGTTGTTCTGTTCCCGCCACGAGAAAGACACACAGAAAAGGTACGCCCAGCGCGCGGAGGATCCGTTGAGAGTTTCTGTTGTCTCGGTAGGGAACTGTACGATCTTTCCCCTATTGTATTGAATCAATAAAAAAAGAGGTCAGTGCTACGGCCCCCTATTGTTTGATCCAATATTGACCGGGGACGAGCCCCGACTTCCATAGGTCCTTGGTTTGACCTCCTTGCTTTTAATAAAGTGGAGCGGGGAAATTTTATCGTACTTGCTCAGTGTGCTCCCCTTGCGTCGAGTGCCCCGCCCGGTTCACTGGGCTGTTGGCCTACCAAGCACTTGCCCGCAGCTCCTGCCGCCCGAAAGGCGGGCGGAGCGCTCGTTCTCCTTACTGTTCTCTCCGCCCCCCCCATTGCTCTAGCCATAAGCTATGGCTCGCAACCGCGGGGGCCCGCCCTGCGAGGCCAGGGTGGGCTCAGCGGTCAGGTTAGCCCCCATTCGAATTACGTTAGGGGGTCTTTCGCTTTGCCAGATCTAGAGAGATACTACGAGTCCTCCGTCCCAGATTCCATCGCCGCGGCCATCTGGTTCACCGGTACTACCAAAAAGTCTCATGCTTACGTTACTGTTATTGATGGTTTTATTATCTTGGACCACGAAGACCCCGGTCGTGCTTCTGGTTTCCATTCCCATCATCATATTGATGATAAATCACCTCGTGCTCTGCCATTAAGAACTTGGAGTCCGTATCATGGTGAAGGTAAGGTAACGCTGTGATTCTTGCTCAAAAAACAGACCGAACGCGTTCGAGTTATTGGCTCGTCCAACCCGGCTGCATTCATGAATCGCCCGTTCAACTGTCCCTCGGAGACACGGTCGAGAAGTACCATGTATGGTTGCCCCCCGTCCTTTCTTTATCTCGGTCCCACCCAGCAAGATACGGCTCAGCCAAAAAACGGCCCCTGCGCGAGCCTTATTTTTTTAGTAAAGTAAAGCTTTGGCTCCCACTAAAGAAATGGATCAAAAAAAGGGGGGACTTCTGCAACGGGCTATGCCACCCAAACCAACTGAGGGAAGTCGCATCCGTCCCATCGCAAGCACCTACAATGTCATGATCACATTGGTTTACCCTTTTTTCTTTGGTAGTTCAACGGACGGTCGCCCCTCCAACAAGAAAGGGTATAAATATAGAAACTTCTCTGCCATTTGGATCGGAGAATTTATGGAGGAAATCGGCTTTTAAATTTCCAGAAACCAAACGATTATATAGCCAAAGGGAATACGCCGCGCCTAAAATCATCCCAAGCGCTGCTAATGTGGCTACTAAGCTATTTCTTTGGAAAGCTCCTACTAAGATGGGAAATTCCCCGATAAAGCTGCTAGTACCGGGTGAACTCATATTGGCCAAAGTGGAAGAGAAGGAAATGGTAGAGAGATTCGGCATGGTGCTCACTGAACCTCCGTAATATCTAACAAGTCGAGTCTTATGTCGGTCATATAGAACACCAACACATAGAAAAAGGGCTGAAGGAACCAGTCCATGACTTAACATCGGTAGAATGCTACCTCCAATTCCCTGTATGTTCGATAGAGCCAAAAATTCTCCCCCACTGATCGGAGTACGCCGATTACCCCCCGAACCGTACAAGATAGTTACCGCCTATCATACGGCTTTCTAACTTCACTTCTTTTTCTAGTCGTTCCGTTCTGTCGATCGATGGTAGTATAAGAGATCCGTAACTCCCTAAAATTATTTACATAATGGTTCCTGCTTCCTACCCATAGTTAGCATGTATCTCCCCGGGTCATACTTGAGTATCACATCGTAGACCCCCACCCCAACTCTATCTTCCTTATCAGTGAACCGGAAATAGTGCATAGGTACTCTTCAATGCTGCGGGGACGAGACGACGTGACATACTACGATCACGTACAGAAGTGCTGCCCTTCGGCTCGGCAATATGGAACCTCTCAACAGCTCCCGTTCCTTTATGAGGTCCTATCGGGATAGGTAGGCCCAATCCTTTCCCCCCCTCCCTCCATAAGACCCTATTTCTCTTTCCCCCTCAAGAAAGAGAAAGAAGAGAATCACTCCTTTCTTTCTTCTCTTCTTTCATGTGAACGGCCCCTTCTTGTATCGAAAGGTTTTGCGTGCTATACACCACGCCACGTTGAGAAAGACCAGCCTCCTATGTACCGTTTTTTTACCTCGAAAGGGGGGTCCTCCTTATGATGCTACGGACGGCTGTCCGAAGTGCAAGGGGTAAACTCGGACTCGGATAGGATAGGATTGTGCGCGCCCGGCCCCTTGGGTGTCATATTTTGGCCGAGTTTACCGTACCTCCGGCCCTTATGTTACGCGACCGTAATATTTTGTTACGTTCCACCGCTGTTACGCCAGAAATAAAAGGTTCCACACGAGCTCCCGTTCTGCGGCGTGGCGGCAGGGCCGATAGGGGATTGGCTCCGGGTGTAGATAGGGTAAAATCTGCAGGGGTCATGCAAGTAAATAGGCCCCTTCCCTTCTCTTTTGGATAAATGGGGTGGTTTAGAAGGCGCTTTCCGATCTACGGTCCCTCGGAGCGAGGGGTTAGGCAGGTAGTATGGGCCCTCTGACTTCCAGCTATGTGCTGTGCGGCTCCCGCGAAGCGAATGAAGGGAAGCTCTTCGAGCTTACGGGTGAGCTTACGCTTACTCTCAGCCTCTTTGATTGGTAGGCGGGCGGCCTAAGCCCCCTACTTAAGATACATTCATAAGGGGAATTTTATGTTGCCGTGACGCTTTTGTTAGGCCGACTACTCTACTATAGGCTACTTTTAGCTTCTATAGCGGCCCTTCCTTTTTTGTGTAGTTGGAGTTTGTATTGGTACTGAATGAACATATCAAACAAAGGCGAGCAGTATAAGCTCTTCTCCGGCCTGGGAAAAGCAGCGAACTCTAGAAGCTAGGGCGTTGTTCGCCTTTGGACACGAACACTACTCCGTTCTCAGCGGAAACCCGCCCCAGAGATTGAACGGCAATAAGATAAGTCGACGTTCAATCTAAGGCAGCGCTGATAGCTTGTAGTGAACAGCCCCCTTATGAAACCAACCGAAAGCAGCCTTTGGTACTTAAGTAGTTAAGGGATATGGCAGGTTTGGAACCCTTGCTACTCTGATAGAAAGCCGTTTGCTTGTTGCCAAACCCTTCGCCTTTCTTTTGAATCAAAGTAGGTCGCGACTGTTGTATTTTAGTCGGTCGGGGGGCTTATACGACAACTCCGCTTCCTCGTCTTGCTTCTGGCAAAGCTTCTACTTTGCTTGCTTCTCTCGCGCTTGCTTGCGCAAAGGCTTAAAGTCCTTTTCGCTAGGTCCAAAAGCTTCCGTCAAAGCGAAAGATCTGATCCAACAGAAATCCCGCATGTTGAGCGCAGCTGATATGCTGCGGCTACAGCTAGGCGATCATATCATGCCATAATATAATTTTATATGTATAAAGAGATTCCCTAGATATACAGATAGAATAGATATTCATGGATAGACGGACATTCCATTGATTCTTAGTTTTGGGGCTGAAAAAGCTCGTCGATCCAAATGAATCATTCTTCTGATCTCTATTTGCCCCCCGCCCCGAAACTGACCCACAGC